AATAGAAACTAAGAATAGGAATCTTCGACAAATCGAATCAAGAACCCTTCTTATTTCGACACCGGAAAGGGATGTGGAAGATTCCCTTTCCAGCGTCGAAGACTAGGACAACGAATAATACCTTTTATAATCCCTTCTTCCCCTCATTTATCCTTTCTTTCTTTATATTCTCCGCTTACTTATCTTATGTTTAGTATCTAGTTCTAGTGGAATTTGATTCTATTAGAATAGAAAACTATTGACACATTGTATGACATTTCAATCTGACAATAGTGACATCGTCACACCCCTCCAATTCGGATTGAAAAAACAAAGAAAAGAAGGGCTAAAGTAAAATAGCCTTCTTCGCAATATAAATACTCTTATTTAGTATTTAGGAATGCAGTACAAAAAATTCCCGACATCTGGTAGAAAAAGAATAGAAACAAGCAAAATACTTTAGACTTTTCATCATTTTTTTGATCATACATAAAGAAAACAAGAATTTGGTTCTTTTTCCATTTTACAAACTTGATGTTGATAAATCCGCGGATCTAGAAATTCATTTCGGACAATTGAACCTTCTCGAACTGTTTCTTTTTAAGAACCAAAAAGATTTGTGCCAAAACAACAGATGCCAAAAAGAAAAAAAGTCCTTGGACACGTAATGGATCTTGAAGTACTACTTCAGCATCTCCCTGACCGAATCCACCCACATTAGGATTACTTGTTAATGGTTGATCAAGTTTGATAGATTCGCCCTCTGAAACAAGAAGTTCTGGTCCTGGAGGAATAATATCAACCACTTGACGCCCATCCGATGCATTCGCTATGGTTATTTCGTATCCCCCTTTTTCTTTTCGTATGATTTTGCTTACTATACCCGCTGCTGTAGCATTATAAACCGTATTGTTACTTTTGTTCCCGTTGGGATAAATCTGTCCCCTTCCCCGGTTCCCACCTACGTATATTGGATATTTTAAGAAGTGAACATCTTTATTAGTCGCGGGATCGGGGGAAAGAATAGGAAAAGTTATTTCACTATATTTCTGACCAGAAACAGGCCCTATCACAAGAATATTTTTTTTATTCGGACGGTAGTTCTGAAAAGACAGATTGCCTATCTTTTCTTTCATCTCGGGCGAAATACGATCGGGGGGGGCTAATTCAAACCCCTCTGGTAAAATAAGAACGGCCCCTACATTCAAAGGCCCCTTTTTACCATTAGCAAGAACTTGTTTCAGTTGCATATCATAAGGAATTCTAACAACTGCTTCAAATACAGTATCAGGAAGTACCGCCTGTGGAACCTCAATATCGACAGGCTTATTAGCTAAATGGCAATTGGCGCATACAATACGACCAGTTGCTTCTCGTGGATTTTCAAAACCCTGCTGCGCAAAAATGGGATATGCATTTGAAATGGATGCCCGAGTTATTATATATATCATGAGCGATACGGAAATGAATCGAGTAATCTCTTCCTTTATAGAAGAAAAGGTATTTCTAATTTGCATGGTCCAATCATTGATCCCGAAAATTTCTACAATAAAATTAGGTAGGTCGCTAGTATAGTTCCCTATCCACGATTCTGCTATTTACTGAAATAATTTTACTGGAATATAGTAGGAATACTCTGGATGGGTAGAAAGAGTAAGGTAAGTACAACTTTGAATGCTTTGCTTATGTACAAAGTAAGAAAGATGATAATTGGATCAGTGAATCGTTTTTCAGTCATTCATTGAATGATAAATCACTACAAGTGACGGAGATACACGATTTAAATAGCGGAAAATCCAATATTTAAAAATTGTATCTAGAATGACTGGAAAAGTGGAAACAAGACCAGATATAATTTGATCATTATGAGCAAATCCAAAATCGTTGTAGACATAGCCAATCATTAGTTCCCAACCGTGAGGCGAATGAAATCCGATACATAAATCAGTTACTAAAAGAATAGAAAAAGCTTTGATTGTGTCGCTTAAATTATATAGGAATTCTTGAACCCAAGAGTTAAGAATAAGAAGTTCTTCATTACCCAGAATAGAATAACCACTTAAAATAACGAAACAGATGATATTTGTCGAGAAGTGCAAAATCGTATGGATATGATTCTCATCGTGCATCTTGATCAATTGTATTGTTTCTTTGTGGAGCCCTATATGAAGCTTTTGTAGATGTGTTTCTGGGAATTCCTTTATCATTTCGTCCAAGAGGAATAGTTCCTCTAATTCTATGAATTTTTCTAGAATACTCCTTTCTTGAATATCATTCAAAAAAGTTTCGGATTGCCTAGTATTCCACCAATTAGTAACCCAAGATTCCAGACTTTTATTAAATGAGAGCGAGATCCACCAGGGCAAAAATACTAAAAATACTATAGATGAAAGATATCGAAGGGGAATGGATGCGTTCTTTTTTGTCATTTTTTCATCTGTGAATTGTTAATGAACCCACCTCATTCGTTGACTCTATGCGATCTAATATTTCTATCAAGCATGAGTTCGATTATAAGGTATCGCGCCTATAAATTCTAAATCTAGTCTCTGTTTTTTAGTTGTGATTCAGCAGTTAGTCCGGGAATATTTGAAAAAAGTTTCTGAAGAATATTGTGATGATCAATAATGAGTGAAAAAAAAATTGTTTTTGTAGACAAAAACAATTTCATTTTATGTTATCGCTATTTCCTGTTCCGTACACGTTTGCTTTGGCCCGACTGTGCATTCTGAAGAAACTTCAATTTCAATTAAGTAAATTCGGCTATAGAAATTAAGTAAATTCTGCTATAGAAAAAAGAAGATTCTTGGGGTTTTTCCCCCTGCTGAGAAAGGATTTATTCTTCAGTTCATTTTTCAAAATCAAAATCCTTCAATTGGTACACGCAAGAAATAGGCCAATTCTGCAGCCTTTTGCTCAATTTCTCGTGGAGTCAAATTCTCATCAGTACGAGTCAAGGGAATGGCCCCCAGGCCTCTGATTTCCATATAAAGGACACGACGAGCATAAATACCCTCTTTAACTTCTATTCTGATGGACTGAATATCTTTCATAAGGAATCGTAGAAAGATCCGGCGATTTTTTCCAGGAAATCCCCAACGAAAAATAGACACTATTCCTTCTTTTCTATCAAATCGATCATAACCGCCACCTACATTCCATGTAATTGTGCACCACAAATAGGAACTAATAAAGAGACCCGCGATCCCATAGAAAGACATTACGATCCCTTGTGGGAAAAAATTGATTTGCTGAGAGGGAAATAAAGATATCAAATTCCTATCAAGATAACTAGAAATTCCAACCAATAAGAATCCTAATGAACCTAAAAAAAGGATAAAGGCCCAGCAGAAATTACTTGTTTTGCGAGATCCTGCTAGAAATTCGATCCATATATATTCTGATCGCCAACTCATACATACTAGATCCTGTTGCATTTTATTGGAATTGAGGGAATAACCAAAATCAATTTAACTTTACTTTTTTTATTTCCGAAGTAACTCCCATCAACTAGTACTATTCTGATGTGAACTTTTAGCAGTAATTTATCGAATTGGTTAGATATAAGAAAATAAGAACATCCCCTTCATATGATTCCCTATATATAGCTACATACGCCTATATATAACTAGGTACATATGGATACATTGACTTTAATTTCAGACATGACCTCGGATTCCGACCTATTTTTTAGTTTTGAAAATAGCTCGAATTCATTTACCCATATATCATGTTTACGCATGCATAAGAGCTCCTTCCTTTATGTTAGGAGAAAGCCACCTCGTATTGTTATACAATATTCTACTAAATGGCTATCTGTATTCGCTAAGTCTTGAAAAAAATCTAGATGAGATTTGACTACATCGGATTTAAAAAATCTTATTTTTTTGAATATGAAGAAATAAAGAAGCCATTGCAATTGCCGGAAATACTAGGCCCACTAAAGGCACCAAAATAGAGGGTAAGTTTAAGTTGTTAAGAATTGCCATAGAATGGGTACCTCGATTTAATATTTGTACCTGTTATTGTTATAAAGATATCTTATATTAATTATAATTTATATTCTAATTCGTATATAAGTATACTAAGTATATCTAAGTGAGTATATATAATAAGTGCAAGGAATGTAGAATAAAATAAACGGACTTATTCATCTTTTTACATGAAATATATGTATGATAATCTACTTTCTTTATTATTCTTACTTCTTTTATTTTTTCTTCTTCTATTGTTTTGTCCTTATCTTCTAATTTCTTTTTGAATAAAAAAAAAGAGTTTCTTACAAATTCCCGAAAGATTCGTTAGAATCCGATCCAACTGCAGGGATTCTTAGAAAAACTGGGACTTGTTGGGAGATATAGAAAGATCCAAGATTCTATATTTTCTATATTTGAATTCTATATACGTATACAAGAATCTAACATGAAATTTGTTTTATTTGCCTTCCTCCTAATTCTAAGGACGAATTCGCTTTTTATCTTGTTTTGTTGAGAAAGGTTTACTGATTAGTAATTAGTAATATCGGTAAAAAATAAAAAAAAAAAAAAAAACCAAAGAAAAATCCATTCTTCGGTTTTTTTTTATTTTGATTCTGATAAACTAACTAACTAATTGTTAGCCACAAACAAAAATTTAACGTAAGACTCTACTTGATTGAATTTTGATTCAAAGGCAAAAAGTCGTGTAGCTGAAATAACTCACTCAGAACACCTTTTAAAGGATTACGTGGTACGATTGGATCGAATAAGCCCTTATGGAATAAATATTCAGCCGCTTGTGAACCTTCAGGTACCGTCTTCTTCAATGTTTGTTCAATTACTCTTTTACCCGCAAATGCAATATAAGCATTAGGTTCTGCAATAATGATATCCCCCAACATACCAAAACTAGCCGTCACTCCGCCAGTAGTAGGAGATGTAAGAATTGGTACATAGAATAACTTTTTATTTGATTGATAATCATATAAAGCGGCAGATATCTTAGCCATTTGCATCAAGCTCAAACTTCCTTCTTGCATACGT